TAGCAAGTGAAAGAGTATGTCAGTTTTCTTCCATCAAAAGAAATAATTCCACTATTATTTAATTCAATCTAAAAGACCAAATTTTCATTCAAATAATAAAACCACAGAAAAAAATAGGAAAAATAATCTTCCTAAAAATCCCCTCTTACTTATGGAGAGGGGGATTGGGAAAGTTAAAACAATTTCCAAATCGAAAATTAAAAAGAGAACAGCTACTAAATAGTATTGATTAGAAAAACTAATCCTTAAATTTTTTGAATCAAATCCCCTCTCGAAAGACCTATTTTTCCCATACCTTTCTTCTTTGTTAGAAAAGAATCAAATTAAACTAAAAAAAATAAAACACAAAAATAAAATAATTAGAAAAGGCTAAAATGCTTTAAAGAGGTGCAAACTCTAAGACTTTTCTTTTGTATAGCTTATATAAAGTGTTGTTTTGAAGAAACAAAGAAAAATGCAATCCCCCTTGTTATATTTTTTTTTCATTTAATGTTTTTTTCCTGTGGGATAGTGTTAAAGAGTAATATTTTTTTAGAGCTGAAGGTCGGTCCATTCCCTATAACATTTTGTTTCGATTGAATTTCTTGATTCTTCAGTTCTTTTGTTCTTTTAGTCTCTTGCCTAGTATTAATTTATAGCAACTATTATATGATAGGGGATCAATATTATAAACGTTTTACATTAATGTTGTTGCTTTTTGTCCTTTCAATAATTATTTTGATCTTCAGAGGGAGTTTATTTACAATGATAATTGGATGGGATGGATTAGGGATCGTTTCATTTTCTTTAGTAATTTACTACGCAGACAAAGATGCTCTTATTTCTGGGTTGGTGACTATTTTTACTAATCGGATTGGGGATGCGTTAATATTAATTTCAATTTTTGTTATGGCAGGCAGATGAAATTTTTTTTCTTTTAATGGAGGCCTCTTTTTCACGGTAGGAGCAATGACTAAGAGAGCTCAATTTCCTTTTTCCGCTTGGCTGCCGGCAGCCATATCAGCCCCAACCCCAATTTCGGCTCTAGTACACTCTTCTACTTTGGTGACAGCCGGGGTGTATATTATAATTCGCCTAGAGCAATTTCTAAGATTTTTTAGAAAACCTTTAAGCATTTTTGCTTTGGGAACTATGTTGGGGGCTGGGACTGTTGCCCTCTTTGAGAAAGATTTCAAAAAGATTATCGCCATATCAACCCTAAGTCAATTAGGGTTGATATTCTTTCTGTTGTCTATTGGGGCATGAAAGATTTGTTTTTTTCATATGGTCTGTCATGCCATTTTTAAATCAATAATATTCTTAAGTGCTGGAACTTTTATTATAGACGGAGATCAGGATACACGAAAAAAGGGGATAATACTAAAACTACAGCCCTTTTCGGCTGTAGTTTTAGTATTCGCCTCCCTTTCGCTCATAGGGATCCCCTTTTTCTCCGGGTTCTTTTCAAAGGACCTAGCTCTTGATTTAATTTTTTCTGAAAACTGCAATATTTTATCTTATTGATTATTTTTTGTAGGATGTATCCTTACTGTACTATATTCAATACGACTAATATACCCTAGAGTCATAAAAATATCTTCTCAAAACGAAAGGATCAGCAGTTCTTCCTTAATCGCAAGACTTCCTGTATTATTAATCTGGGCAGCCGTTGCTGGGAAAACACTAAGAAAGATCATATTAATAGAAGATTTTAATTTAATTTCTTTTCCTGTAAAAAGTGTAGGACTAGCTATTGTTTTTGTAGGGACGATTTCACATATGTCTAATTTGGTTCCTTTTAAAAAAATTCCTTCTATTTCCTTAGCTTTTATCTCTGGGCATCTTATCAGAAAAACAACTTTATTCTTAGACTCAGACAGGACGTATATTGAAAAGGCTTCAACAATTAGATTTTTTAATTCTTCCAATATTCTATTAAGGAGGGTGAAAATGGAAAAAGAAACTTTTCTAATTTGAGTTTTCCCATTTCTCCTATGGGCCATTATTAGTGTCCTATAAGGACTCTAGGTTAAATTAAACTTTTGGCTTTCAAATCCAAAGATCGGCAGTTCAATTTTCTTTTTTTTTTAGGAGGGGGTAACTATCCACCCCCCTCTTCAATGGAATTGAAGAGAAGAAGGGGGGGGTAGGGGGGGGTCATGTAATAGACGTTGTAATTATATAATTACAATAGTATAGAGTACCCCTTCAGCTCTATCCTTTTAAATGGGGCTGAAGGGGATACCGCTCGTGGGTCCTCCATTAACATTACGTCTCGCTTAAGATTCTTTCTATATTGGAGTATAGTTTATAGAGACAATATCTATTAACTAATTTTAGGAGGAATAGCCATCTAAGTATTAACAATACTCAATTTTCCTAAAATAATAAGTGCGGATGGGTGAATCAATGATTAATTGGAAATTATTCTTGTCACACCTCTCTTCCATTTTGGTTCTTTCGAATGAAACTCGAAAATCTTTTAAGACTAAAGAGAGAGCCTCCTCACCAGTAGATTGAAACGAATAAGAAAAGTCAGACTACATCAACAAAATGTCAATACCAAGCAGAGGCTTCAAATCCAATAAATTGAGAATAGGATGCTTTTCTAATATCAATTTGAAACAGACAAACTGATAGAAAAATTGATCCAACGACTACATGGGCTCCATGGAATCCAGTTGCAAGGAAAAAAGCCGACCCGAAGGATGAGTCCCTTATTGAAAACTTTGCTTCTAAATATTCGAAGGCCTGTAGTAAAGTGAATAGGATGCCAAGTGAGATTGTTATTTTCATGAATATAGACGCGAGGGGCTTTTTTCCTCTTAGGACAAAATGATGGGCCGCAGTTAAAGTTCCTCCGGAAGTGAGAAGGATAATCGTGTTAAGTAATGGGATTTCGTCCACTGGAAAAGGAATTACTTTTTGAGGAGGTCAAATTCTTCCTAATTCTATATTTGGGGAAGAGGAGGAGTGGAAGAAAGCTCAAAAGAGAGAAATAAACAAAAACACCTCTGAGGTAATGAATAATATTATTCCTGCCTTTAACAACCCTACAGCCTTTTTTGAATGCTCCCCCTCAAGAGAAGATTCGGCAAAGACATCTGCCCATCAGTTGAATATTAAGAGTAGGATGATTAGCCCGGCGAATAGTATTCCTATTGAAAATCCGTGCATTAAAAGCAGAGTAGACCCTACTAAATATAAAGCTGAAAAAGAACCCACGATTGGTCAAGGGCTTGGGGAAACAAGGTGAAGTATTTGAAGTTTTTTCATTTATTTATTTTGTTTCTTGGAAATATAGGTAAGATAAAACTGAAAAAACATAACCTTGAATGATGGCTACACCAGTTTCTAATAATAATAGAATTGTTGATGGAATAGCTGACTCCGATGATTTTCCTAGGAAAGTTTCGAGTAAAGAAATTAATAGGTGGCCAGCTACAATGTTAGCTGTTAAACGGACGGATAGAGTAATCGGTCGGATTATATTCCTTGTTAATTCAATTAGGACTATTAAAGGAATCAGACCTATAGGTGATCCCCTAGGAACTATGTGCCTTAGAAAATTTTTAGTTTTCTTGATCGCAAAAAAAAAATTGATTGATAATCAGATTGTTAAAGCCAGAGGAAAATTAAGAGAAATTTGAGAAGTGGGACCAAATGAATGAGGAACTAATGAGAAAATGTTTAAAGTTGAAATAAAAAAAAATAAAACTATAAATTTAATAGTTTCTCTTCTCCCAAGGGATTTGCCCTGCTCCGAAGAAATGACAATCTTTTTGATGGACTTATTTTTTTTTGATAATATAAAGAGAAAGGTTAGTGTAATTAAAATGATTGACAAATTAGCAAAACCAAAGAAAGAAGAGGGATCAAAAATTTGGAACAAATTTATCAATTTCATTTTTTGAAAAAAAGTTTTGTTCTTTTTTGAGAATAAAAATTTTTATTCTCAAAAGAAATAAAAGTTATAACCCTTGCTAAAACTCAAAAAAAAAATAACATAAGAAGGGATCAGTTCATAGGGGAAATTTGAGGAATCACTTAAAGCTTTGTATAAAGCCTCTTTAAACCGACAGTTTAATGTAAATAACTGTTTAAGTTTTGTTTTAACAATTTCCTAGAAATGATCTAGATCCTGTTTTCAAGACGGGAGTTAGAGGAAATAGAGAAAAGAGAAAAAATATAAAAGTCCTCCTATTGCCCCTAGTGTAGAATAAGGGGGCTCAGGTGGCATAGCCCCAATTCAAGTAAGTAGAGTAAAAGAGAATAGTATAAATCTCAAAGTTATTTTTACCCGAGGAGAAAATTTAATATTTATCTTTTTTTTTACCATTAATGGGAATAGAATAACTACTCTTAACACTAAGGCTAGGACACCCCCTAATTTATTAGGGATTGATCGTAAGATGGCGTAGGCAAATAGAAAATATCATTCAGGCTGAATATGTACAGGAGTGCTTATCGGATTGGCAGGAGAAAAGTTATCTGGGTCTATTAATAGGTAGGGAGATTTTAAAGAAATTAATAGGAATAGGAAAAATGAGATTGTAAAGAAAAATAGATCTTTAATTGTAAAAAAAGGATGAAAATCAATTTTCTCTTGATCATTTTTTGAGCCAATCGGGTTAGAAGAACCAGTGGTGTGAAGGCTTAATAGGTGAATTGTTGATATTCCTGCAATTAAAAGTGGAATTAAAAAGTGAAGAGAGAAAAAACGTGATAACGTTGGAAACCCAACAGAAAACCCTCCCCAAAGCCATTCTACGATATCTTTCCCAATTAATGGAATTGCCGAGGCTAACCTAGTAATAACTGTCGCACCTCAAAATGACATTTGGCCCCAAGGCAGGACATACCCTAGAAAAGCTGCTCCTATTAATATTAGAAATATGGTAGAACCAGAAGATCATGTGACTGTCTTTTTATAAGAGGAAAATATAATTCCCCGAAAAATATGAACGTAAACTAGAATGAAAAAAAAAGAAGCTCCATTAGCATGAATAGATCGTATGGCTATACCTATTTTAACATCTCGTGAGATATGAATAACTGACTCAAAAGCCTCGAGAGAATTATAGTGCATTGAAATGAATACTCCTCTTAAAATTTGTAAGACTAGAACTATTCCTAATATAGATCCTATATTCCATAGGTATGAAATAGAAATTGGCGTGGGTAAAGAAATAATATCATGAAAATTTCTAGCTAATCGATTTTTCATTTTATAAGGATTTGATTGTTTTAAAAAAATCAATAGTTAATATTGAAATTCTAATGAAATAAATTAATATAAATAAAGATCTGAAAAGGATCATCCATCAGTTCTGGAAAAAAAAGTCTCTAAGAGACTTTTTTTCCTCAAAAGCATTCATTAAAATAAACAAGAGAGAAAAGAATAGAAACATTGGTATATTAAAAAGGTCTATTCTTTTTTCTTTTGGAATCATTGATACTGTAAAAAGAAAAAGAATTATCAATCCTCCGTTGAATAATATAATGATAAAGATAGGAACTCAAAAATCTTGTCCTTTCTCAAAAAAAAGCATGCTAATATTTCATACTAGAAATAAAATTGCTAATAATACTTTTATTGGAGACGAGGAAGAGAGGTGTTTAATTCCTAAGATAGGGTATAGAGAAAAAATCGAAATATGATATGCCAAATTCGGGAGAAAAAATTGTAAATTTTTTAAAACATATCAGGTCGAAGAAAAAAGACTTCGGATCTTTAAAGGGAAAATCCCTTCAACTATAGAGATTAGATTGTTATTTTTATTAACTAATTATCTTCAACCTTTTTCCTTCTCTCTAATTTTTTTAATTTCTCTATTAAAATATGGTGAAGAAAGATTGTTTCATACAATAGATTTTGCAGGTTGAAGACTCGTTCTATTAACTTCGTTTGTTATAATATTAGTTTTTTTATCAGGTGGGAAAGAGCCAATTTTTACTTTATTATACATAATAATATTATTCACCTTTTTCTCGAAAAATTTTTTCCAATTCTTTATTTTATTTGAGGGATGTGTAATTCCAACCTTTTTTTTAATTATTGGTTGGGGGAAAGGAGAAGGGCGAGAGCAGGCCTCTGTTTTTTTTCTCATGTACACTCTTATCTTTTCTCTTCCATTTTTCTTTTTTATTCTATCTTTAACTAATTTAAAAGAAAGTTTAACTATGTCTTTTTTTCAAATTTCTAGCTCAGAAATATTTTGGGGTTGGGGAATAGTAATTATTTTGGTATTCCTATCAAAACTACCGGTGTTCTTTCTTCACCTGTGGCTACCAAAGGCCCATGTGGAGGCTCCTCTTCAAGGATCTATAATCTTGGCGGCCATTTTGTTAAAACTAGGATCATATGGGCTTTATCGAAGAATTTCCTCTTTTTTTTGAAGAATTATTCCCTATAAGGAGTTTTGTTATACAATCGGAATAATCGGCAGAATAATCTCTGGGTTTATCTGTTTTTCTCAAAGGGACTTAAAGCGGTTAGTTGCATTTATGTCAATTGCCCATATAGGATTTTTATTGTCAGCAATGATAAGATTCAACTATTGGGGAATATGGGGGGCCTTTTTATTTATAGTAGCCCATGGGATTTGTTCCTCTGGGCTATTCTGTGGGGTAACTTTGGTTTATTCACGAGCAATATCACGTAGAACAATAGTCTTAAAGGGTGGAGGGGCTCTTTTAGCTAAACTTTTTTTTTTAATATTTCTTTTGTCAGCCTTAGCAATTGGTCTACCCCCTTCATTAAATTTTTTTTCTGAGATTTTAATGGTATTCGGGGTTTTATTTTATAGGTGAGAAGTCTGGCCAATTTTAAGATTAGTTTTAATCTTTAGGTGCATTTATACAATTCAATTGCTAAGTTCTTTTCATGGCCCGGAGAAAATACAAATTGTAGGAGAAGAAATAAATTCTCAAGAATTGTTAATAATAAGGTCTCATTTTCTTCCCGCCTATGTTTTAATGCTAGTTTCAGAAAATAGTTTATTTAAGAACATCTACTTTGGGGGTGGGAGGAAAATTTTCTGAGAAAAGAAAAAGTAGGTTTCTAGCCTTCAGTTTGCTAATTGCTCTTTTCTCTTAATAGATATTGTCTCTATAAACTATACTCCAATATAGAAAGAATCTTAAGCGAGACGTAATGTTAATGGAGGACCCACGAGCGGTATCCCCTTCAGCCCCATTTAAAAGGATAGAGCTGAAGGGGTACTCTATACTATTGTAATTATATAATTACAACGTCTATTACATGACCCCCCCCTACCCCCCCCTTCTTCTCTTCAATTCCATTGAAGAGGGGGGTGGATAGTTACCCCCTCCTAAAAAAAAAGAAAAAAGAGGACAAGAGGCTTCTTCCGAAACTTCTACTTTGTTACGACTTACCTAAATTTTAGGGTGACGGGCGATATGTGCATCTTCGATTGCCTTTTCAAATTCTTATTCTATGAAAATTTTACTTTCAGGTCCTTATTTTTTAGAAAACTTTAATGGAAAATCTTTTTTGTGATTAACCTTCTCCTCCCTATGAGCTGTATTTTACCTGAAATTCTGGAAAAGTTTTCTAAATCCTTCGGCGATATACATGCTAAAAAGGTAGGTCTTTTTAATCGGGGGTTATCGATTTAAGGGGCAAATCCCCCTGAGTGGGTTAAAGACCGCCAATTCTTTTAGGTTTGATGAATTCCATTTATTACCTTTGGAAAAATTAGTAGAAGGGTATCTAATCCTTTTCCTTCGCGGTTATGTTTTTCTTCATTTTTAACATTAGAGAATTTCAAAATTTCACTTTTTGTGACTTTGCTTTTTTATGAATAATACTTATGAAGAATTTATATATTTTAAAGTCTAATCGTATAACCGAGACTGCTGGCACGCCATTTGAGAGAGTCTATTACATCTATTAAAGTGTAAGTTTAAGGTCTGAAGTTTTACTTTTTTCATGACACATTTTTTGAAAATTTTAATTCAAGGTTTGTCTTCTCTCTCAGAGAGAAGAACTTGTCCTTTCGTACTGGATTCTTCTTATTTATTTTTAGATAAAAACCAGTCTGGCTCTTGCCGACTTGAACTCAGCTCATGTTCCTATTAAAAGTCGAACAGACTTTCCTTTTAATATTCTTCCCCTAAAAGTGATAGGAAAGCCAACATCGAGGTAGAAATCTTTCTATTAGATAGGGTCTCTTTTAGAAAATTACCCTGTTATCCCCAGGGTATCTTTATTTTGTTAAAAACAGGGATTGAAATTATTATTCTCTTCATTAGAAAAATATTGCCCCAATAAAACTTTTTAAAAGTATAAGATCCTGGGGTCTTTTCGTCTAAAAAAATTCTCTCCTGATTTTCAAGGAAAGATTAGTTTCTATTTTTATTTATTAAAAAGAATCCTTTTGTTTTCCCACTCATTCTGGGCTACAATAAATAGTCAAATTATTACGCTACCTTCGCGAAGTAAAAATTCCTTCGGCCTTTTATAATATCAATTGGCGGGGAGTTCTATTAATTTTAATAGAAAAGTTTTTGTTAAGCGTTCAAAAGGACTTTCTTTTAGTTTTTTATAAATATCTTTAGATAGTTTTGTTCAATAATTAGTTTTGGTAATTTTATTATACTAGTAAGAAAATTTTAATTTATTATCTTTTATTTGGGAGTTGATAGGAATTGTTGTAATTGTTTTATGAAAAATCTTAAACACTGTTAGCAATTCATAGAAGAAATTAAATTAAACTCTGTTTCTAAAGGCTTTCCTTTTATGATTGTTAAATGATCAGATATTAGCTTTTTCGAAAAGATTATATCTACTAAGACAAAAAAATGTGCCACTTTCAAATTTAATTGTCTTTGCTCAAAAACTTTCGGAAAAGTATATTTTTCTCTATTTTGCTCTCCTTATGCAAAAGGAATATTTTATTTTTGTTAAATCAATTTATTGAAATGGACTAACCTAAAATTATATTCTTCGTTTTTTATCAATTTTTCCTTCCCCCCCAAAAGGGGAGATGCTTTACACCATTTGATAAAAATGAAAGAGGACTATTCTTTTAATGATTTACAATCATTTTTGCTCTTACAAAGAAAAATAGAAAAAATAAGACTCATCAAAATAATAGGCAAAATATTTTTTCATATTATTTTTATTAGCCAGTCGAATCGTATGCGTGGGAATGCCCTTCGGGTGAAAATAAAAAAAGAAATTATAAGTATTTGTTTTATTCAGAATATTTTTTCTCCCCTAAAAAATACAGCTGTCAGAAATGATAGGAAAATTATAAATGCATATTCGGTAATAAAAAAAAAAGAAAGAAGTCCTCCTAAATACTCAGTATTGAATCCTGAGACTAATTCCGATTCGCCTTCGGTTAAGTCGAAAGGGGTTCGATTGGCTTCAGCCAAGCATGAGAAAATTCAAATCAAGAATAGAATTGGGTGGATAAAAGATAGCTTGGGAGTTTCTTCTGAATTTAGTCAAATTGAAAATGATTTTGTAAAAAAGATTGAAGAAAAAATGATGAAAATTAGACAAACTTCGTATGAAATAGTTTGTGCGGCGGATCGATATGATCCCAATAGGGAATAAGAGGATGATCTAGATCATCCTCTTATTAGTAAGTAGAATACTAATAATCTTCTAAGGCAAAAAAAAGAAAGAATTGATCATTTTATATTTGAGATTGGGGTTTTGGTTCCATATCTGAATCAAACAATTAAACCAACAAATAAGCATAATAGAGGAGTCAATATGTAAATTAATAGGCTTCTTTTACTAGGAGATCAGAAATTTTTGTTGAATAATTTTAAAAAGTCAGAAATTGGTTGAAAGATTCCAATTAGACCAACGCGATATGGCCCAATTCGTATATGAACTTTTCCTAATAACTGTACTTCAAACAAAGTGAAAAATATGACTGCTAATAAAATTGGAAAAATGTTCAGGAGCCCAAAAATTGGAATAAGTGAGCTTAAAAAAGTTTAAAGGAACTTAAGTCCTATTACATCTAAAATGTTTCATCACTTTTGAAAGATTTTTATCTTTGATTTACAAAATCAATATTTTAAATTTTAAACTAAACTTTCTTCTCCACCTTGACCACTTAAGATTTTAAATATTAGGCCTTAGGAGTCTAGTAAGGCTTCGCCCTTAAGTTATAATAATTTTTGAGTTTGTTTTTCTATCTGGTACTTTAGTGATTATATTTTTTAAGCATCACTATTTATTAATTTTGTTATTTCTAGAGCTTTTGATGGTCTCATTATTCTTTGGGTTGTGTTTAGTTTCATTTATATTTGAGTCATTCATTTTTTTATTTATTATATTGGTTTTAGAGGGGGCTTTTGGGCTATCTGTTTTGATTAATAATTCTCGCGGGTTGGGGGGTGACTTCTTTTCAAAAGCAATTATTTCTTCTTTTAGTTTATAAAAAATATCAAATTGTGATTTTGAGGAATTTTAGGAAGAAAATTTTGAGGGGATTTCCCTTCTCTGAATTAAAAGTTCAGTGCTGAGTAGCTTTCAAAACATAGAATTTGATTTTCAAATGATGTTATTGGGCAAAAAAATGTAGAAATTGGCATGAACCTATGCTTTGCTCCACAAATTTCGGAGCATTGTCCAAACAGTGCTCCGCAATTTTGAGAGAGAAAAAAAAGTTGATTTATTCGGCCCGGGACTGCATCGGCTTTTACTCCAAGGGATGGCAAGGTTCAAGAGTGAATAACATCTGTGGAAGAAATTAGCACCCGAATATTTTCTTTAAATGGTAGAGATAGAAAATTACTTGTTGATAGAAGACGAAAGTCTCCTTTTTCTAAAAAGGAATCGAATTTAGTCCTTTCATTTATTTGATAGGATCAATACCATTGTCTACCAATAATTTTCAATGTAACATTTGAGTTTGGTGTTTCTTCTAGCAAATAGAGAATCTTTAAAGATGGAATGGCAATAATAATAAGAATAATGGAAGGAAGGGTTGATCAGAAGATCTCCATTTCTTCATTTTCTTCAAAAAATCGAGAAAAATTATTAGTTTTTAGGGGGAAAAATGCTATCCCACCCGAGATTATGAGGATTAAAATTAAAATCCCTATACAATGATCGTGGAAAAAGTTCAACCTTTCTATTGAAGGAGAACTTCTATTTTGGAGGAAAATAGATTGTCAGATTGGCATTTTAATTAACTAATGTAGATGGGGCTAAAAATGTGTGGAGGGGGATTGGAAGCTCTTGGGCTCATTCACCTCTGTTAAATGAAATATTATGATAGATTGTTTTTCGGGTAGAGGCAATGGCTTCCCATAAGATTCAAAGAAAAAAAAGTGAGGCAATTCCAGAAATTGTGGCCCCTAGAGAAGAAATGAAATTCCAAAAGGTTAACCCATCAGGAAAATCGGAATAACGTCGGGGTATCCCATTCAATCCTAGAAAGTGTTGAGGGAAAAAGGTTAAGTTGACTCCTAAGAATATTGAGAAAAAATGAACTTTTATTTGTTTTAAGGGGAGATTAATAGAAAAAAGTAGTGGGACTCATAACGCAATTCCCCCAAAAATAGCAAAAACTGCCCCCATTGATAAAACGTAATGAAAATGGGCGACTACATAATAAGTATCATGTAGGATAATGTCTAGGGAGGAGTTAGAGAGGACGATCCCAGTAAGACCTCCAATTGTGAATAAAAATACGAATCCAATAGCTCAAAGAAGGGCTGGCGTTTTTATGATAAAAGCACCGGATAGAGAGGCAATTCAATTGAACACTTTTACGCCAGTGGGGATAGCAATAACTATTGTGGCAGCAGAAAAGTATGCACGAGAATCAACATCTATTCCTACTGTAAATATATGATGCCCCCACACAATAAATCCTAGTACACCAATTGATAAAATAGCATGAACTATCGCTATTCTCCCGACTGGTTCTTTTTTCCCTCTAGAAATGGCCAAAATGTGAGAGATTAAGCCAAAGCCTGGTAGAATGAGGATGTATACCTCTGGGTGTCCAAAGAATCAAAATAAATGTTGAAAAAGGATTGGATCTCCTCCACCTGAAGGATCAAAAAAAGATGTATTAAAATTCCGATCTGTCAATAACATTGTAATAGCGCCAGCCAGTACAGGCAAAGATAGTAATAGTAAAACTGTCGTCACTAAAACTGATCAAACAAAAAGTGGTATTCGTTCCCAGGTTCTAGTTGTGGCCCCCAAAATAGTTGTAATAAAATTGATTGCCCCTAAAATTGAAGAAACGCCTGCTAAGTGGAGTGAGAAAATAGTTAAATCAACTGAAATACCCCTATGGGCCAAATTTCTAGATAGAGGAGGGTAAACGGTTCATCCTGTTCCTGCTCCTCCACCTGAAAATATTGATATTGAAAGGAGGATTAGGGAAGGAATTAATAATCAAAATCTTATATTATTAAGTCGGGGGAACGCCATATCGGGGCTTCCAATTATTAGAGGAATTAATCAATTGCCAAATCCTCCAATTATAGCTGGTATAACCATAAAAAAAATTATAATAAATGCATGTGCTGTAACTAAAGCATTGTATGTTTGGTCTCTTCCAATAAAGGAACCAGGTTGAGAGAGCTCAATTCGAATTAATATCCTTAAACTAGTTCCTATTATGCCCGCCCAAGCTGCTAAGGCAAAATAAAGTGTTCCAATATCTTTGTGGTTTGTTGAAAAAGCTCATCGATTTAACATTTTTGATCATCAGTCTTTTGAAAGATATTAAATTGCAAATTTAAAGAAAAATTGATCTTAAATGATTATTAGCACTAGAGAAAGTGTAAATTGACCAAAAAGAACTATCTTTTTGGTTGATTTCTGTATTAGGTGTAAAATGAAAGGAGGAGTCTTTAAGCTAAGCCTTATAAAAATTCGAAAGTAAATAAAAGTGTTGATCACCCTTGTAAGTAATAATATAAATCCCCAAAGGCCCCTCCACACAGTAAAAAATTTTAATGCAATCAATTTCCTATAAAATCCAAGTAGGGGGGGAATTCCTGCCAAGGATATAAACCCTAAGATAATTTCGATAGATTTAATTTCAATAAAAGGAATAATAAACCTCAGAATAATGGAATATAAAATGAAAAATAAGGCTAATATCGTTATATGGAAGGAGGAAAGTAAAATCAACCATCCTATATTCGCAACAGAGGAATACAAAATCAATTTTTTGAGGTTTATTACTCCAAACTGAAAGAAGACACCAAAGATCACCCTAATTATTGCTAAAAAGGAAATACCCCCAACTTTGAAGAATATTTTAAACAAAAAAAGTGGGATCACCTTTTGCACGGTCATTAACACAAAAAGGGCTCCCTTTTTAATTTTTCTTCCAACATTTAGAAACCACTGATGTATTGGGACCACTCCTATTTTCAAAATTAACCCAAGGACTAAAAGGGATGGGGAAATACTAAATGAAAGAAATAAATTTTCTTTTCAAAACGCCAAATGAAATAGAATTAAAACGGAACCAAATGTCTGTGTTAAAAAATAGACCACTCTCATCTCTAATCTTTTTATAAAAATAATAAACCCAACCCTCCTAACCTCTAATAGTACCCAAAGAAAAATCCAGTTTTCAATTGATAGAGCTAGAATGGGAGAAACAACAATTAGGATGATGGCAAAAATAGGAAAGGACATAAAAATGTTTCAAAGGATTATGAATCCGCTAGCTTGATATAGCTTACCTTTCT